AACAGAAAATCAACTCGTATTAACCAATCAAATTTGTTGAATAAATAGTATTAATCATATAAATCGAAATTCGAATAGTCATAAATTAATTCAAATTAGCAGGCTTGATAGGTAAAGTATGATCACGCTTGCAAAGAAAGAAGAAATCAAAGTATTTTGGCCCTAATGAATTCGGAAGTAGATTGATTCCGATCACTCATTGATTCGTCTGGTATCTAAATATAGGATCCATTTATAAGTTAGTTTACTAGATTGAAATCTTATGATGTTCAAAACTGTATAGATACAATGTCACATTCAGTAAAGATTTATGATACATGTATAGGATGTACTCAATGTGTTCGAGCGTGCCCCACTGATGTATTAGAAATGATACCCTGGGACGGATGTAAAGCTAAACAAATAGCTTCTGCCCCAAGGACCGAAGACTGTGTTGGTTGTAAGCGATGTGAGTCTGCCTGTCCGACCGATTTCTTGAGTGTTCGAGTTTATTTATCGCAAGAAACAACTCGTAGTATGGGTCTAGCTTATTGATACGTTCCATAAAACTCTCCTTGAATCCATCTTTTTTTACCGACAAAATCCGTGCTCAAAATCAAATAAAAATATTTTGAGCACGGATTTTTCTGGCCCAAATGTATCTTGTCTTTACCACGAATCATTTTCCTTTATTAACAATAATTGTAGTTTTGCCAATATTGGCGGGTTCATTAATTTTCTTTCTTCCACATATAGGAAATCGAGTAATTCGCTGGTATACTATATGCATTTCTATTTTAGAACTTCTTCTAACGACTTATGCATTCTGTTATCATTTTCAATTGGATGATCCATTAATCCAACTAGTAGAGGATTTCAAATGGATCAATTTTTTTTATTTTCATTGGAGATTAGGAATAGATGGACTTTCTGTAGGACCCATTTTACTAACGGGATTCATCACGACTTTAGCTACTTTAGCGGCTTGGCCAGTTACTCGAGATTCTCGATTATTTCATTTTCTGATGTTAGCAATGTACAGTGGGCAAATAGGATTATTTTCTTCTCGAGACCTTTTACTTTTTTTCCTGATGTGGGAGTTAGAATTAATTCCCGTTTATCTACTTGTATCCATGTGGGGAGGAAAAAAACGTCTGTACTCAGCTACAAAATTTATTTTGTACACTGCGGGTGGTTCTGTTTTTCTTTTAATGGGAGTTCTGGGTATTGGTTTATATGGTTCTAATGAACCAACACTAAATTTTGAAATATTAGCTAATCAGCTCTATCCTGTGGGCTTGGAAATACTATTATATATTGGATTTTTTATTGCTTTTGCTGTCAAATTACCAATCATACCCCTACATACATGGTTACCAGATACCCATGGAGAAGCGCATTATAGTACTTGTATGCTTCTAGCCGGAATCTTATTAAAAATGGGCGCGTATGGATTAGTTCGAATAAATATGGAATTATTTCCCCATGCTCATTCTATATTTTCTCCTTGGTTGATGATAGTAGGTGCAATGCAAATAATCTATGCAGCTTCAACATCTATGGGTCAACGGAATTTAAAAAAAAGAATAGCTTATTCCTCTGTATCACATATGGGTTTCATAATTATAGGAATAGGCTCTATCACTGATATGGGGCTCAACGGAGCCTTTTTACAAATAATATCTCATGGATTTATTGGTGCTGCACTCTTTTTCTTGGCCGGAACTACTTATGATAGAATACGTCTTGTGTATCTTGACGAAATGGGTGGAATAGCTATCCCAATGCCAAAAATATTCACGATGTTCAGTAGCTTTTCGATGGCCTCCCTTGCATTACCAGGTATGAGTGGTTTTGTTGCCGAATTAATAGTTTTTTTTGGACTACTTACTAGTCCAAAATATTTTTTAATGACAAAACTACTAATTACTTTTATAATGGCAATTGGAATCATATTAACTCCTATTTATTTATTATCTATGTTACGCCAGATGTTCTATGGATACAAGATATTTAATGTACCAACCTCTTATTTTTTTGATTCTGGACCGCGAGAGTTATTTCTTTTGATCTCTATTTTTTTACCCGTACTAGGTATTGGTATGTATCCGGATTTTGTTCTTTCACTATCAGTTCAAAAGGTTGAAGTCATTCTATCTAATTCTTTTTCTGTATAGTTTTGATGAATAAAAAAGAAAGAAAAATAATATTTTTTTATGTTCGTTATACAATGACAAAAAGAGGTTTTTTTCTTCTCTTACGTTAAGTAAAAAAAAATAAATTTGAACAGGTGAGAACCCTACGAATCACTACACTATTAAATTCGTAGGGGTTCTCACCTGTTCACACAAAGTTTTTTTATCTGATATGTGCTGTACACTTTTCTATTCCTATTCATCATAACCCCTTAAAATTGTGTTCAATTCAATTATTATGTTAATGTAAATGAACCATAACTATGTAGTCCTATTCCTAATAGATTTATCCCAAAATAGCATATCCAAATTATAAGAAATCCAATAGACGCCACAATTGCTGAATAGGTACCCTGCAATTTTATATTTGTTCGAGTATGTAAATAAATCGCGAATACGATCCAAGTAATAAAAGCCCAAGTTTCTTTTGGGTCCCAACTCCAATATGATCCCCATGCTTCGTTAGCCCATACTGCTCCAGAAAGAATTCCTATCGTTAAAAAGATAAATCCTAGACTAATAACTCGATAACTCCAATAATCCAATTGTTTAATCAATCGGGACCTGTAATAATTAAAAAGAGAAGTGTTTTTGAAAATATTACTTCGTTCGTTCGTGTATTCGATTTCACCAAAGAAAAAGGAACCATTGAAATTTAAAAAACGATTACTCGTAGCAAAAAACTTTTTCTTTTTTCTAACTGTAATGACTATAAGTGATACTGATAATAATGATCCACATAAAAGGGCAGCGTAGCCTAATATCATCGTACTTACGTGCATTATTAACCACTCAGATTGAAGAGCTGGTACTAATATTGTAGATTTGTGTATTTCAGTTAAAAGACCTGAAGTAGCAAAGCCTTGGATAAAAATAGCACTTGGGCCAATTATTGTGCTTAGAATATTTCCATTTTTTGTGAAATACGGAACTATATGAATAAGGGAAAAACTCCATGAAAGGAAGATTAATGATTCATATAAATCACTTAGTGGAAAATGTTCCGAATAAATCCAACGAGTAACTAATAATCCTGTTATAGAGAACAAATTCATTATCATGCCCTTTTCGGATGAATCATATAGTTTTACGATTTCATCGACTAAAAAGGTTATCAAATGAATTGTAAGTACAATTGAACCGAGCGAAAAAGAAATATGAGTTAATATATGCTCTAAGGTTGAAAATATCATAAGATTATAGGAGTTCTTTTATTATAAAATCTATATGTAGAGTTGGATTCATTATAGGATCTATTTACTTTTTTTAGGAGATGACATGCCGCCACTCGGACTCGAACCGAGATGCTCTAGCACTGCTTCCTAAGAGCAGCGTGTCTACCAATTTCACCATAGCGGCTTATCTTGAACTCATAATAGCCTATGAATAAGCAATCGTCTAGGTTTAAGAATTCGATTGGTTGCAATATTTTTTTAGGAAAGCTTCAAATTGATGAATAAAAATTTCTTCAACATAGGTATTTCAAAGTTCATTATTTTAGTTTAGAGTCTTGATTTTTATTTCGTGCATCTTATTTTATACTCTCTTCAACTTGAATTCTTGCAAAATTTTAAAACCCTACTATTCAATTAAGGGGGAAAACTCAAATTTTTGTTTTAATGACCTATTTAAAAATTTAGTTGATCTCAAAAATCGAAAACAAAAAATGCAAGTTTATCAATGAATATTAATAAAAAAAAGAATCCATTTTGAATCATTCACAATTGGCACATTATTTATCCAGAATAATTTCAATAAGTATTTTTGAATGGATTGATCACAAGAGATATAGGGTGGTCTATATAGGAATTTCGAGCAAATCGAAAAGTAAGAGTAAGAAAGTTACACAAAAGGGTTTAGAATTTTAGTTTCAATGATTTTAGTAATGAAAGATATTTGATCTTCTAGCGAAAGTGAATATATAGAAAAAACTTATATTATTGGAAGAAATAGATTGATGGGGAAAATAATACTCCCCACCTTGAAAATGAAAAGATATACTAAAAAAAATCGAGTATCGTGTGTTTTTTTGTTAACAAAAAGAAAATATTTTTTTTTTCGAATTTGGTAAGGTAAACAAAAGAATTTTTTACATATTCTAGATTCTCAAAGCGGCGAGAATTCCATTTTATATTGATTAACTCAGATAGGGAATGGAAATCAATAATTTTCTTTTTGAAATGAAATCAGTCAATTTTTCGAGTCAGGCCGATTCAGATTATTTCAACGTTTTACTATTTATTTTATTTGTTTGTCGCACAAAAAAACTTTTTGAATTCCCGGTAGAAAGAGATTTCCCTAAGGAAAACGCTTTTAACGATGCATAATACCCCTTCCTTTTCCAAAAATTTTTTCGAATACGTTTTTTTGATACAGAAGTGCGTTTTTTTGGAACTGCCATTTAAATTAAAATTAAGAGATTTCTCATTTATAACTGGATGTGAAAGACATCTATTGTTCAAAATAAATATACGTTTTCCTAATTCATTTCATTATAGATTTATTTTATTTTTAAATAATATTTTTTTTTATAAAAAAAAAGAACCGGTATAGGTGAACGATATGGAAAAATTCTATAAAATATTACTAGAAAAAATAGTTTTATCACTTGGTGTTTTTCGTTCATATTCTTTTAGATTCAAATCTATATCTCCAAAATCTGTTGTGCCATAGAAATGGAATTGCTTGAACTTAATAAAATGAAAGAATACAAAATTACATGAAATAAGATGAAAATACCTCAAGAAAGGTTTAAGATGAGAACCCAACTTTCTATTTATAAAAAAAACTTTATTAAAATATTTTCTATTAACTTGTCAAATTCGG